TTAAAAATAAGCTAAAATAAGCTTTTGGGTTCATACCCCAAATATAAAGGAAATCCCTTTTTTTTAAATTAATAAAGTGCCTGATAAAAAGGATTATTCTGATAGGATAAATTATGTAAAAATTTACCTTTATTATATTTTATAGAATTAAACTATATCTTATAATTTCAAAAATTATCGTGCATCTTACACTAAAATATAAAATAATTTATGAGTAAACCTCACCAAGATAATTTAACTCTATTTTAAATTTTATTTATAATTAATTCAAATAAAATATTTTTTTTATTTACCGTATTTTTTAGAACCTTAATTTCTATTTCCTCAAATTCATGATTAGGATGTTGAATTGGTTTAGAAATTAATTTATTAAGATTTATCCCCCTAATCTCCAACCCCAATAATCTTCTTAATTCAGAAGCCTCCCTAAAATATTTTTTAACTCAATCTATTGCCTCTATTAATTTTTTATTTTCTATTTTATTAAACTTATTACTTTTTAAAAATTTTTTTATTGATAATATAAATTCAATCTTAATTAACTCTTCTCTCTTAATAAAAATAGGATCTGTTCCCTTTCATTTTTGATTCCCAAATATTATAGAAGGATTATCATGATTCAATTGTTTCATTTTAATAACCTGACAAAAAATTTCCCCAATAATCTTATTATCTTATTATATAAATTTAAAATTTTTATTTTTAATTATAATTTTTAATGTTATTATTAGAACTATTAGAAGCTTTAATCAAACATCCTTACGAAAATTAATAGCTTTTTCATCAATTAATAATTTAGGATGAATATTATCCGCATTATCAATTAGAGAAAATTTATGAATATTATACTTTTTAATTTATTCATTATTTACTTTTATTATATGTTTTTTATTTTACATAATTAATACTTTTTATATCAATCAATTATTTAATTTAAATTTAAATTTTTTAATTAAATTTTCAATTTTAATTAATTTTTTATCTTTAGGTGGTTTACCACCATTTCTTGGATTTTTTCCAAAATGAATAATTATCAATTATCTATTATTTAATAATTTATTTATTATTTCATTTATTTTCACAATTACAAGATTAATTATACTTTTTATTTATATTCGAATTATTTATTCATCTTTTATATTTTATTCAATTAAATTAAAATGATCTAAAATTTTTATTAAAAATAATTTTATAATTTTTATTAATATTTCAAGATTTATTTCTTTATTAGGAATATTTATTAGAACCCTATTTTTCTTTTAAGGTTTTAAGTTAAATTAAACTAATAATCTTCAAAATTATTTATAAAGAATATTCTCTTTAAGCCTTAGTAATTTTACACCTTAAAATTTGCAATTTTATATCATATTTTGAATATAAGACTAATAAAAGAGAAATTTCTCGTTAATAAATTTACAATTTATCGCTTAACCCTCAGCCATTTTATTAGCGAAAATGATTATTTTCAACAAATCATAAAGATATTGGTACTTTATACTTTATTTTTGGAATTTGAGCAGGAATAGTAGGAACTTCTCTTAGTTTATTAATTCGAACTGAATTAGGAAACCCAGGATCATTAATTGGAGATGATCAAATTTATAATACTATTGTAACAGCTCATGCTTTTATTATAATTTTTTTTATAGTTATACCTATTATAATTGGGGGATTCGGTAATTGATTAGTACCTCTAATATTAGGAGCTCCAGATATAGCTTTCCCTCGAATAAACAATATAAGATTTTGATTATTACCCCCCTCATTAACTTTATTAATTTCTAGTAGAATTGTAGAAAATGGAGCAGGAACGGGATGAACAGTGTACCCCCCACTTTCCTCTAATATTGCTCATGGAGGTTCTTCTGTAGATTTAGCAATTTTTTCCTTACATTTAGCGGGAATTTCATCTATTTTAGGAGCTATTAATTTTATTACAACAATCATTAATATACGAGTTAATAATATATCATTTGATCAAATACCATTATTTGTTTGAGCAGTTGGAATTACAGCCCTTCTTCTTCTTTTATCTTTACCAGTATTAGCTGGAGCTATTACTATATTACTAACAGACCGAAACATTAATACATCATTTTTCGATCCAGCCGGAGGAGGAGATCCTATTTTATATCAACACTTATTTTGATTTTTTGGTCATCCTGAAGTTTATATTTTAATTTTACCAGGATTTGGTATAATTTCACATATTATTTCTCAAGAAAGAGGAAAAAAAGAAACTTTTGGATGTTTAGGAATAATTTATGCTATAATAGCAATTGGATTATTGGGATTTATTGTATGAGCACACCATATATTTACGGTAGGGATAGACATTGATACTCGAGCCTATTTTACATCAGCAACTATAATTATTGCAGTACCAACTGGAATTAAAATTTTTAGCTGATTAGCAACTATTCACGGAACACAAATTAACTATAGCCCATCTATATTATGAAGATTAGGATTTATTTTTTTATTTACAGTAGGAGGATTAACTGGAGTAGTATTAGCCAATTCATCAATTGATATTACTCTTCATGATACTTATTATGTAGTAGCTCATTTCCATTATGTTTTATCTATAGGAGCTGTATTTGCTATTTTAGGTGGATTTGTACACTGATATCCTTTATTTACTGGACTAATAATAAATAATTATCTACTAAAAATTCAATTTATTTCTATATTTATTGGAGTTAATTTAACATTTTTCCCCCAACACTTTTTAGGGTTAGCAGGAATACCACGACGATACTCTGATTATCCAGACAGTTTTGTATCTTGAAATATTATCTCATCATTTGGATCATACATATCCCTTATCTCAATAATAATAATTATTATTATTATATGAGAATCTATAATTAATCAACGAATTATCTTATTCCCTTTAAATATACCATCATCAATTGAATGATACCAAAATTTACCCCCAGCAGAACATTCTTATAATGAATTACCAATCTTAAGTAACTTCTAATATGGCAGATTATATGTAATGGATTTAAACCCCATTTATAAAGGTTTTATCCTTTTTTTAGAAATGGCAACATGATCTAATTTAAATTATCAAAATAGAGCATCACCTTTAATAGAACAAATTATTTTTTTTCACGATCATACTTTAATTATTTTAATTATAATTACAATTTTAGTTGCTTATATTATATTAAATTTATTTTTTAATTCTTATATTAATCGATTTTTATTAGAAGGTCAAATAATTGAACTAATTTGAACTATTTTACCTGCTATTACTTTAATTTTTATTGCATTACCTTCATTACGATTACTTTATTTATTAGATGAACTTAATAACCCACTAATTACATTAAAATCAATTGGTCATCAATGATATTGAAGTTATGAATATTCAGATTTTAATAATGTTGAATTTGATTCTTATATAATTAATTCAAGTGAAAATATTAATAATTTTCGACTATTAGATGTAGATAATCGAGTAGTTCTTCCAATAAATAACCAAATTCGTATTTTAATTACAGCTACAGACGTAATCCACTCATGAACTATTCCTTCCTTAGGAGTAAAAGTTGATGCTAACCCAGGTCGTTTAAATCAAACAAGATTTTTTATTAATCGACCCGGAATTTTTTTTGGTCAATGTTCAGAAATTTGTGGAGCTAATCATAGATTTATACCTATTGTAATTGAAAGAATTTCAATTAAAAATTTTATTAATTGAATTAATAATTATTCATTAGATGACTGAAAGCAAGTAATGGTCTCTTAAACCACTTAATGATAAATTAGCAAATATCTCTAATGAAAGAATTAGTTAAAAAATAACATAAATATGTCAAATTTAAATTATTACTATAGTAATATTCTTTTATTCCTCAAATAATACCAATCAACTGAATTTTTTTCTTTTTATTATTCATTAGAATTTTTTTAATTTTTATTATTATAAATTTTTATATTTTTAATTATAAAAATATTAAATTAAATAATAAAAAATTACATAAAAATCAAATCAATCAAATCTGAAAATGATAAATAATTTATTTTCAATTTTTGACCCATCAACTAATATTTTTAATATACCATTAAATTGAATTAGAACATTCTTAGGATTAATATTTATTCCCTACTCTTTTTGATTTATCCCTAATCGACATTTTATATTATGAAATTTAATTTCAAATAAACTACACAATGAATTTAAAACTCTATTAGGTAATAATAGATTTAATGGATCAACATTTATTTTTATTTCACTTTTCTTTTTTGTTTTATTTAATAATTTTTTAGGGTTATTTCCCTACATTTTTACTAGTACAAGTCATTTAAATATTTCCTTAACATTATCACTAACAATATGATTAAGATTTATGTTATATGGTTGAATTAATAATACTCAACATATATTTATTCATATAATTCCCCAAGGAACCCCCTCTATTTTAATACCTTTCATAGTATTAATTGAAACAATTAGAAATATTATTCGACCCGGAACTTTAGCTGTTCGTTTAACAGCAAATATAATTGCTGGTCATCTACTTTTAACATTATTGAGAAATACTGGAACTAACATATCTAACTATTTTTTAATTATTTTAATTTTTATTCAAATTTTATTACTAATTTTAGAATCTGCAGTAGCAATTATTCAAGCTTATGTAATTACTATTCTTAGTACACTTTATTCTAGAGAAGTTAATTAATGTCAATAAATCAAAATCACCCATATCACTTAGTTGATTATAGTCCATGACCATTAACAGGAGCTATTGGAGTTATAACTTTAGTAACTGGAATAATTAAATGATTTCATAACTTTAATATAAATCTTTTATTACTAGGATATTTAATTGTATTATTAACAATATATCAATGATGACGAGATATTTGCCGAGAAGGAACATTTCAAGGAAAACATACTATTTTAGTTTCAAAAGGATTACGATGAGGAATAATTTTATTTATTATCTCCGAAATTTTTTTTTTTGTATCATTTTTTTGAGCTTTTTTTCACAGAAGTTTATCCCCTAATATTGAAATTGGAGCTATATGACCACCCATAAGTATTGTTCCATTTAACCCATTTCAAGTACCCCTTTTAAATACAATTATTTTAATTACATCAGGTATTACAGTTACTTGAGCTCATCATGCATTAATAGAAAATAATTATACTCAAACATCTCAAAGATTACTAATTACTATCATTTTAGGAATTTATTTTACTATTCTACAAGCTTATGAATATATTGAAGCACCATTTACTATTGCAGATAGTATTTATGGATCAACATTTTTTATAGCAACAGGATTTCATGGACTTCATGTTATTATCGGAACAATCTTCTTAATAACATGTTTTTTTCGACATTTAAATAACCATTTTTCTAATAATCATCACTTTGGATTTGAAGCAGCAGCATGATATTGACATTTCGTTGATGTTGTATGATTATTCTTATATATTTCTATCTATTGATGAGGAAATTAATTATTTATATAATATATTTAGTATATTTGACTTCCAATCAAAAAGATTAATGATAATTAATATAAATAATTATCATTCTATTAAATATTTCAATAATAACAATTATTATTTCTAATTTATTCATAATAATTTCATTTATTATCTCAAAAAAATCACTAATAGACCGAGAAAAATGTTCCCCATTTGAATGTGGATTTGATCCTAAATGTTTAGCACGAATCCCTTTTTCTCTTCATTTTTTTTTAATTGCAACTATTTTTTTAATTTTTGATGTAGAAATTGTTTTAATCTTACCTATAATTCCAACTTTTAAAATAGTTAATTTTTGAATTTGATATAAAACTAGATTTTTTTTTATTATTATATTATTAATTGGACTATATCATGAATGAAATCAAAACATATTAAATTGAATTAATTAATAAATTAAGGATTATAGTTTATCTAAAACATTTGATTTGCATTCAAAAAATATTGAAATTCAATTTATCTTAAATAAGAAGCAATATTGCATTTAATTTCGACTTAAAAGATAGAGTTAATTACTCCTTATTTATTAATTGAAACCAAATTAGAGGTATATCACTGTTAATGATAAAATTGAATAAAAATTCCAATTAGAAATATTCAATAATTAAGCTGCTAACTTAATTTTTAGTGATTAAATTCATTAATATTTCTTATATACATATATATATAGTTTATATAAAACATTACATTTTCATTGTAAAAATAAAGAAATTCTTTTATATATATATATATATATATATTTATTTAAAGATTTATTAATCACCCTAATATCTTCAATATTATACTCTAATTTAAGCTATTTAAATATAATATAAGTATAAAAATAATAATTATTATTCATAAAACAAATCTAAATAAAAAAATTTTAAAATTATTTAACTGATAAACATAAAATATAATTGAATAATTCTTAATAATATTATATATACCTTGACTTTTATACAACTCTCCTCAACCCATATCAATATTCTTTAATAAATTATGTCCAAAACTTAAAAATCTATAATTTAATGTATAAGTAGATAACCCAGGTAAAAATCATATTATAGTTAAAAACATTCTCAAATTATATGTTATAATAAATTTATTAATAGAATAAAAATTTATATTTCTAATAAAATAACCTATCACTATACCAATAAAAACAACATAAATAACTATTATTTTTAAATTTAAAGGTAAATAAATTATATAAGGATATGAAAAAATTATTCATCTTAAAAATCTACCAGAAATCAATCTCATTAATAAAAGTAAAAATATACCCCTTAACATTACATAATCCTCATCATACAAATTATAAACCGACAATAAATTATAATCTCTAATTATTAAATACATTAATAAACGTAAAGTATAAAATATAGTCAAACCAGTTGAAACATAATATAAATAAAAAATAAATATATTCAAATTTCTTATTCTAACAACCTCTAAAATTATATCCTTAGAATAAAATCCAGCTAAAAAAGGAATACCACATAAAGCTAAATTAGAAATATTTAAACAAAGAGAAGTTAATGGAACATAAAATCTAATCCCACCCATTATACGAATATCTTGATTATCACTTATTATATGAATAATTACCCCAGCACATATAAATAACAAAGCTTTAAATATAGCATGAGTTAATAAATGAAAAAAAGCTAAATCCCCATAACCTATTCTTAAAATTCTTATTATCAAACCTAATTGTCTTAATGTAGAAAGAGCAATAATTTTTTTTAAATCAAACTCATAATTAGCACAAATACCAGCTATAAATATTGTTAACCCAGATAATAATAATAAAATTTTAAAAAAAAACATATCAACTAATAAATTATTAAAACGAATTAATAAATAAACACCAGCAGTAACTAAAGTAGAAGAATGAACTAAAGCAGAAACAGGAGTAGGAGCAGCTATAGCCGCAGGTAATCAAGATCTAAAAGGAATTTGAGCTCTCTTAGTTATAGCAGATAAAATAACTAATATACCAACAATTATTATTGAATAATCATTTGATATAAAATCTAAATAAAAAATATAATTTCATCTACCATAATTTATTATCCAAGAAATTAATATTAAAATTATTACATCACCAATACGATTAGATAAAGCTGTTAATATTCCAGCATTAAAAGATTTAATATTTTGATAATAAATAATCAAACAATAAGAAACTAAACCTAATCCATCTCAACCTAAAAAAATTCTAATTATATTAGGTCTAATAATTAATAAAATTATAGAAAAAACAAACAATAAAACTAAAATAATAAAACGATTTAAATTTAACTCTGATCTTATATATCTTTTTCTATAAAAAATAACAGAAGAAGAAATTAAAGAAACAAATATTATAAATAATAAAGATATTCAATCTAATAAAATAGATATAACAATATTTATAGAGTTAAAAGAAATAATTTCTCATTCCAATAAAATTACTATATTATTTATAATAAAATAAATTATTATTAAAAAATTTATTAATATAAAAAAAAATAAAAAAAAAAAACTAATAAAACAAATTGAATACTTATTAATAACCTAAAATGATTTTCACCATATATTTGATCCCACAAATCAATATTTTTTATTAAATTATTTAAGTAAAATCAAATTATTCTATAATCAATTTTTATAATTAAAATATTCAAAGGCAATCAATGTAACATTAATATTAAATATTCCCGAGATACTCCTCTATAAAATCTATATATACCTAAATTATATTTTCCATGTTGAGTATAAGAAAATAAATATAATCTATAACCAGCTCTAAAAAATGAAATTCTCATTAATATAATCATACTTATTCAAGATCATCTTACTAATCTATTAATCAAACTAATCTCTCCTATTAAATTTAATGAAGGTGGAGCCGCCATATTAGAAGATATAAATAAAAATCATCATATTGTTATAGAAGGTATAAAATTTATTATCCCCTTATTCAAAAATAGTCTTCGTCTTCCAATCCGCTCATAACTAATATTGGATAAACAAAATATCCCAGAAGAACATAAACCATGTCCAATTATTAAAATATAAGCTCCAATAAATCCTCAATAGTTTATAGTTATGATTCCCCCAATTACAATTCTTATATGAGCAACAGAAGAATAAGCAATTAAAGATTTTATATCTACCTGACAAAAACACTTTAATCTAATATATAAACCACCAATTAATCTAATAATAATTCAAATAAATCCTATTTTTAAATTAATTTTTTGTAATATAATTAAAACTCGTAACAACCCATAACCCCCTAATTTTAATATAATAGCAGCTAAAATTATTGAACCAGAAACAGGGGCCTCAACATGAGCTTTTGGTAATCATAAATGAGTAAAATATATAGGTATTTTCACTAAAAAAGCTATTACCATTCTAACATATAAAAATAATAAATCATAATCATAAAATTTTATAAAATAAATTAATATTCTATTTATCTTTCCATAAATAAAAAAAATACCTAATAATAAAGGTAATGATACAAATAAAGTATAAAATAAAAGATATATCCCCGCCTGAATTCGCTCCGGTTGATATCCTCAACCAATAATTAATATTAATGTAGGAATTAATCTCCCCTCAAAAAATAAATAAAACAAAAACAAATTTATAACACTAAAAGTTAAGTATAACATAACTAATAATAAAATAATATTTAATAAAAAAAAATTTTCATAAAATTTTCTTTTATATAATCTTTCTCTAGCCATAATTATTAAACTTCTAATTCAAATTCTTAATAAAATTAAACCATAAGAAATTAAATCACATCTTATTATATATCTCAAATTAGAAAAATTTATAATATTTAAAGTTAAATTCATAAATATTATTATTATTATTATTATTATTAATTGAACCACCCAAAATATATTTTTTTTAAAACATAAAGGAATTATAAATATGATTATAAATAAAAATTTTATCATTTAAATTAAATTATATCTTTGAAAATAATCATTACCATGAGTTCGAATTATTGAAACTAAAATAGAAAGACCTAAAACCCCCTCACAAACAGAAAAAACTAAAAAAACTATTAATATATATATGTTATAATCTAATATTATTAAATATATTATAAAAAAAAAAAAGATACTTAATACTATAAACTCTAATCTTAATAAAACAATTAATAAATGCTTATATTTAGAAACAAAAATTATATTACCAAATAAAAATATAATAAAAATTACTAATCATATATTTATTATCATTTGTTATTTGTTTTTGTAGTTTAAAAAAAACTTTGGTCTTGTAAATCAAAAATAAGAAATTTCTTCATAAACTTCAAAGAAAAAGAATATCTTTATCAATAATCTCCAAAATTATTATTTTATTTAAAACTATTCTTTGAAATTATTAAAATATTTTTATCATTAATATTAATTTTTACATCAATTTTTATATTTTTTTTAAATCACCCCTTTTCAATAGGATTAATAATTTTAATCCAAACCCTTTTTATATGTTTACTATCAAGAATATTAATTAATACATATTGATTTTCATATATTTTATTTTTAGTTTTCTTAGGGGGATTATTAGTTCTTTTTATTTATGTGTCAAGAATTGCATCAAATGAATTATTTAAAATTTCTTTATTTAATAAAAGATTTATTTTTTATACTTTAATTTTATTTTTTATTAGTTTAATATTTAAAAATAATTTATTTTGAATAAATTTTTCTTTTAATGATGAAATAAATAATTTATTTAACTTATTTTTATTTTCTAACAATGAATTTAATTTTAATCTATCTAAATTATACAATAAACAAACTTATATATTAATTTTAATAATAATTATTTATTTATTCATTACACTTATTGCAGTAGTAAAAATCACTAATATTTTTTTTGGGCCATTACGTTCTAATATTTAAATACTAATGATAAATATTTTTAAACCTATTCGAAAATCTCACCCTATTATTAAAATTATTAATAATTCTCTTATTGATTTACCATCCCCCTCTAATATTTCAACATGATGAAATTTTGGATCATTATTAGCCTTATGCTTAATAATTCAAATTATAACAGGATTATTTTTAACTATATATTATACAGCTAATATTGAAATAGCTTTTTACAGAGTAAATTATATTTGTCGAAATGTTAATTATGGTTGATTAATCCGAACATTACATGCCAATGGTGCATCTTTTTTTTTTATTTGTATTTACCTTCATATTGGCCGAGGAATTTATTATGAATCTTTCAACCTAAAATATACATGAATAATTGGAGTAATAATCTTATTTTTATTAATAGCTACCGCTTTTATAGGATATGTTTTACCTTGGGGGCAAATATCTTTTTGAGGAGCAACAGTTATTACAAACCTTTTATCAGCAATCCCATACTTAGGAACTATACTAGTAAATTGAATTTGAGGAGGATTTGCAGTTGATAATGCAACTTTAACACGATTTTATACATTTCATTTTCTATTTCCATTTATCGTTATAATATTAACAATAATTCACTTATTATTCTTACATCAAACAGGATCTAATAACCCCCTAGGTATTAATAGAAATTTAGATAAAATCCCATTTCACCCATTTTTCACATTTAAAGATTTAATTGGATTTATTATTTTATTACTATCATTAACCCTTCTTTCTTTAATTAATCCATATTTATTAGGAGATCCAGATAATTTTATCCCAGCTAACCCATTAGTTACCCCAATTCATATTCAACCAGAATGATATTTTTTATTTGCTTATGCAATCTTACGATCTATCCCAAATAAATTAGGAGGAGTTATTGCACTAGTCATATCAATCATAATTTTAATTATTTTACCCTTTACATTTAATAAAAAAATTCAAGGAATACAATTTTATCCATTAAATCAATTATTATTTTGATCAATAGTTACAATTATTATTCTATTAACTTGAATTGGAGCTCGATCAGTAGAAACCCCATATATTATTACTGGACAAATTTTAACAATTTTTTACTTTTCTTATTTTATTATTAACCCAATTTTAAATAATATATGAGATAATTTAATCTTTAAATAATTTAATTTATTAATTAATGAGCTTGTATATAAGCATTTGTTTTGAAAACTTAAGAAAGAATATTTATTCTATTAATTTATACTAAAATTATTTTATAACCTAAAAATATTTTTAACCCTATATAAAATAATAAAAAATTTAAAGAAATAGGTAAATAACTTTTTCAACATAAATATATTAATTTATCATAACGATAACGAGGTAAAGTTCCACGTACTCAAATAAAAAAAAAAGATAAAAAAACTAACTTTAAATAAAATATTAATGTTAAATCATACCCCCCTATATAAATAATAACAAATAATAATCTTATAAATAAAATACTTGAATACTCAGATAAAAAAATTAAAGCAAATCCACCACTTCTATACTCAATATTAAACCCAGAAACTAACTCTCTTTCTCCCTCAGCAAAATCAAAAGGAGTTCGATTAGTCTCAGCCATTAAAGAAGATAAAAAACATAATCTTAAAGGCATTATTATAAAAATAAATCAAATTATAATTTGATAATTAAAAAAAATTATTAAATTAAAATTCATAATTATAATAATACTAGATATCATAATTAAAGATATACTCACTTCATAAGAAATAGTTTGAGCTACAGCACGTAAACCCCCTAATAAAGAATAATTAGAATTAGAAGATCAGCCAGCAATTATTAAAGTATAAACCCCAACTCTAGTACAACATAAAAAAAATAAAATACCCAAATTAAATATAATTATATTAAATATATAAGGAATTAATATTCAAATTATTAAAGATAAAATAAATCTTATAATAGGAGAAAAATAATAAACTAAATAATTTGAATAATTTAGATAAACCTGTTCTTTAGAAAATAACTTAATAGCATCACAAAAAGGCTGTAATAACCCCATATAACCTATTTTATTAGGACCCTTACGAATTTGAATATAACCTAAAACTTTACGCTCTAATAAAGTTAAAAAAGCAACACCAATTAAAACCCCAATAATTAAAATTAATATACCAATTATAATATTCAAAAAATCTATTAATATCATATACTATTTGTATATATACATAAATATACATTTATGACTTCTAAAACCATTACATTTTTCTGTCAAAATAGTATAAAACCTAATTATTAATATTCCATTTATAAAATTATTTCAAATATTTGATCCTTTCGTACTAAAATATTTTATTTTATTAAAGATAGAAACCAACCTGGCTCACACCGGTTTGAACTCAGATCATGTAAGATTTTAATGATCGAACAGATCAAAATTTTAAACTTTTGCATTTAAATTTTATCTTAATCCAACATCGAGGTCGCAAACTTTTTTTTTTATTCGTACTAAAAAAAAATATTACGCTGTTATCCCTAAGGTAACTTTTTCTTTTAATCATTAAAAATGGATCACTTATTCAATTATTTATGTAAATATATTAAAAAAGTTTATTAAATTTTTTTATCACCCCAATACAATAATTTAATTAATTAATATATTTAATTATAAATTTTATATTAATTATATAAATTATAAAACTCTATAGGGTCTTCTCGTCTTTTAATATTATTTTAGCTTTTTAACTAAAAAATTAATTTCTATTATTAATATAGAGACAGATTATATCTCATCAAATCTTTCATACAAGTCTTCAATTAAAAGACTAATGATTATGCTACCTTTGTACAGTCAATATACTGCAGCCCTTTAATATTTATATCAGTGGGCAGATTAGACTTTAAATTATTATCAAAAAGACATGTTTTTGATAAACAAGTGAATATAAAATTTTGCCGAATTCCTTTAAATTACTTTTAAATAAATTTTATTTATATAATTATATTATACTAATTTTATCATTATTTCTAAATTTATTTAATTATAAATTATTTTTTTTTATAAAAATTTAAATTTTATTAAATTTTATTTTAATTAAAATTTTTTATAATAAACTATAATTTTTAAACAATATAAATATTAAAAATTTTAATTTTAATTTAACTAATTATAAGATTTTAATTTAAAGCTTATCCCCTAAAATATTAAATTTTAAATTTTTATAATTAAATAAAAAATTATAAAATTATTTAAATTCTAAATTAAATCTATTTCTAAAAAAACTAGATATATTTAAAAACGATTAACATTTCATTTCTAATTAATTATTTAAAATAATTATTCAACATTAACTTTTTTAATTAATTAACTCTTTTAAATTCGAGATTTATTTAAATAAATAATAAATATTTAATAAACTCTGATACACAAGATACAATAAATTAAATTTACTTTTCCAACAATTAAATTTCAATTATTTATAATTTCCTTTACAGTAATATTTCACTATAAAACTTTAAATTTTTTCTATTAAAAATACTTTAACCCCCAATTTCTTTTTAATATTAAAATTTCTTTTATTAACCCTAATTTATTAATTTAACCCCTCAAATTAATTAAATTTTAATTTCTTTTCAATGTAAATGAAATACTTTAACAAGCTCTAATTTGATCTTTCTAGAAACACTTTCCAGTACCTCTACTTTGTTACGACTTATTTCAACTTTTAAATGAAAGTGACGGGCAATATGTACATATTTCAATTTTTAATCATTTTAATAAACTAATTAAAATTACATTTAAATCCACCTTCAAATCTATTTTACAATAAAATTATCCATTTAAATATATTTAATGTAATCCATCATATTCTTAATTATATTCTGCATCTTGATCTGAATTAATTTAAATTATAAAAATTTAAATATTATTTTTATTAAAAAATATTTTTTTAACAATGATATACAAAATTCTAAATTAAGTAAATTTATTCGTGGATTATCAATTATTAGACAGATTCCTCTAAATGAACTAAAATACCGCCATATTATTTAAGTTTCAATAAATTATTATTTACTATTTTAGTATTATAAATTAAATTTTTAATAATAGGGTATCTAATCCTAGTTTATATTAAAAGTTATTAAATCATAATTTAAATATAAAATTTAACTAAATTAAAATTTCACTTAATAATTTAATATTTAATTTAATTTTTTATTATTTATTATAAACTGAAATATTTTAATTTAATCTTTGTTTAACCGCAACTGCTGGCACAAAATTAGTTATTAATTTTTATATTACTAAATCTTAATTTCTTAAATATTTAATATTAATTACTATTTATTTTTAATTAATTATTATTAAAATAATTAAAATTAAACACTAAAATTTATATGTAAAATAAATATTTAATAAAATTTCTAAAACATAATTATTTTATTATATATGAATAAATATCACATAGATTTTTTTTTTTTTTTTTTTTATATTATATATTTAATATATATTAATAAATTTTTATTATTTTCTCTTATTTTTTTTTTATAATATTAATATTAAAAATTAATATAAAGATAATCCTAATACAGTTCATTTAAATAACAATTTATTATTAAAATTAATAATTATATAAATAAAAATTTATATATTATATATATATATATATTAAATTAAATTTATTTATATATATATATATATTAATTTATAAATTAAAATATTAATTTAATTATATTAATATATATATATATAAATTTATATTTATATTAATTAATATAATAATAAATTAAATTTATTAATATATAAACCAATATAAATTAAAATCCTTAACCATTCCTAATAAAATTCATAATAAATATATATATATATATGT